TTTGATTCGATATAATTGCTATGCTTAGTGTGTGATTCGTTGGTTTTTTTAGGGTTATAGTCAAAAAAAAAAGACCAGCCCATAGTATGAACTAATAACCAACTCATCGTTTCGCATTATCTGGATAATAAAGAACCAGTCGAGATATGATATATTGGTCATATCATTGTAGCAACTGAAATGTTTTTTATAAAAAAAACCAATTTGATTATGAGTTGTGAAAAAATAACAATATAAAGTAAAGTATGTGGATAAATGGAACGGTGAGAGAAAGAGAGAAAAAAAATAAAAAATTAATGATATAGAATATAGAATTCCTAATATGTAAGGTCAATAATTCATCTCATAAAGCATTAATACTAATTGATCCCTAATTAAACAAAATTGTTCTATAACAATAAAAAAATAAAGAGCCCCGAGTCAATAAAGACTAAGAGGATTGACTCAAGAACAAATTTAATATAAGGGCTCCGTTGTAGAAGTTAGACCTAACCATTAATCGCGAATCGATGAGAACGACAGAACCCGTGATTGCATAAGATTCTATTGAAAACGAATCCTAATGATTCATTGGGTAGGATGGCGGAACGAACTAGGACCCAATTCATTTATTATGAAAAGTCATGTCATGAACTAATCCTATAAAACTGAATATAATATTAAATAGAGTAAATATTCGCCCGCGAAAATTTTTATTTTTCGGATTTAAAAATTGCAGTCGATCCAATATGCTAATAAAAGGAAAAACAAAATAAAGATTCGTTAAACCTTATAATTATAATAAAACGAATTTTATATAAATCTAAATCGAATGAATTTTTAGTTATATCTCAAAAAAAGGATAGACAAATTTCTAATAGATTTTCAAATACTCTTTTGATTTAATATATTTTATTTTTTTTTTTCAATATATTATTTATTAAATAGAAAATAGATAATAAATAGATAAATATTATCTTAGAATCCTTTCATTCGCGAGGAGCTGGATGAGACGAAACTATCATGTCCAGTTCTGTAGTAGAGATGGAAGTAATAAATAACCATCAACTATAACCCCAAAAGAACTCGATTCCGTAAACACCATAGAGGAAGAATGAAAGGAATATCTTATCGAGGTAATTGTATTTGTTTCGGTAGATATGCCCTTCAAGCGCTTGAACCCGCTTGGATTACATCTAGACAAATAGAAGCAGGACGAAGAGGAATGACACGAAATGCACGCCGCGGCGGAAAAATATGGGTACGCATATTTCCAGACAAACCAGTTACAGTAAGACCTACAGAAACACGTATGGGTTCAGGAAAAGGATCTCCCGAATATTGGGTAGCTGTCGTTAAACCAGGGAGAATACTTTATGAAATGAGCGGAGTACCAGAAAATATAGCCAGAAAGGCTATTTCAATAGCGGCATCAAAAATGCCTATACGAACTCAATTCATTATTTCAGGATAGGAATGTAGAACCAAAAGAAAGAGGTTTTTCGGACGAAAAAAAACAATTGCAGGTTTATTTTTTTCTTTTGAAAAAACAATATTTCTTTTTTTTTTACGTCGCCTTTTGCATTGTTTGCATTGAAAGAACAGATAAAAATGATATGATTCAACCTCAAACCCATTTGAATGTAGCGGATAACAGCGGAGCCAGAAAATTGATGTGTATTCGAATTATAGGAGCCAGTAATCGACGATATGCTCAAATTGGTGACGTTGTTGTTGCTGTAATCAAGGAAGCAATACCAAATACGCCACTAGAAAGATCAGAAGTGATCAGAGCCGTAATTGTACGTACTTGTAAAGAACTCAAACGCAACAATGGTATGATAATACGATATGATGACAATGCTGCGGTTGTTATTGATCAAGAAGGTAATCCAAAAGGAACTCGAATTTTTGGGGCAATTGCCCGGGAATTAAGACAGTTAAATTTCACTAAAATAGTTTCATTAGCACCTGAAGTATTATAAGATGAGGCCATAATACAGTTTTACTGTTTATATTATAGTATTTGTTTATATTATAGTATTTGAATGAACTTGATTAATTAGTATTAGTAGATTGGTTGTGTCGCACGTATATGCCCTTAATAATTCAGAAATAATTCCAAAAGAGCATGTTGATTATATCAAAATTCGGGGACAACAAAAATCTTAGTTTATTATGAGTAAAGACACTATTGCTAACCTACTAACCTATATACGAAATGCTGACATGAATAAAAAAAGAACAGTTCGAATACCATATACTAACATCACTGAAAGCATTGTTAAAATCCTTTTACGAGAAGGTTTTATTGAAAAGACGAGGAAACATCAGGAAAGCAACAAATATTTTTTAGTTTTAACCCTACGACATAGAAGAAATAGGAAAGGGCCAGATAGAACTATTTTAAATTTAAAGCGGATCAGTCGACCTGGTCTACGAATCTATTCTAACTATCAACGAATCCCGAAAATTTTAGGCGGGATGGGGATTGTAATTCTTTCTACTTCTCAGGGTATAATGGCAGACAGAGAGGCTCGACTAGAAGGAATCGGTGGAGAAATTTTGTGCTATATATGGTAGGTAATCTTTATGATATCCGAATTATATACAGAACTTTCATATTTGTGAAACAAGAGTAAAAGGTGGGTTTCTACTATTTTGTCCCCCACATTAGTTGATACCTCAAGCGAAAGAACAAAAATAGGTTCATTTCGGTTTAATTTCTGAATCACTTCCCAACGCTATACTCTTAGTTTGGTTCGGTTAGATAATGAAAATCTGACTCTACATTATGTTTCAAAAAGGATTCGACATAATTTTTTTATACATCTACTACCAGTAAATAGAGTCAAAATTGAGTAAAGTCATTATGATTCAACCGGGGGACGTATAATTTATCGACTCTGAAACAAAGATTAGAATGATTAGTGATTATGAGGTTTTCTCAATTTCAACATTCATTTCATGGAGATCGAATACAATTCGAAATTAAAATTAAAAATTTCAAGAAACTTATTTTCTTCCAATAAAATAAAGAGATTCAGAATTAAGTTAAGGAATAACAAATATGAAAATAAGAGCCTCCGTCCGTAAAATTTGTGAAAAATGTCGACTGATCCGTAGGCGAGGTCGAATTATAGTAATTTGTTTCAACCCCAGACATAAACAAAGACAAGGATAATTTTTAGAAAAAAAGGGGAGTCTCTATAAATCTAAAGTACCCCAACGTCCAAATAAATAAAAAAAAAAAACAAAGGATCTGTTTTGACATGAAATGGATATATCCATATATCTCTGACTTAAATTTATGAGATGATAAAAAATGGCAAAACCTATACCAAGAATTGGTTCACATAAGAATAGACATATGGGTTCACGTAAAAATACGCGTAGAATACCAAAGGGAGTTATTCATGTTCAAGCAAGTTTCAACAATACTATTGTAACTGTTACAGATGTACGTGGGCGGGTAATTTCGTGGTCCTCCGCCGGTACTTGTGGATTCAAGGGTACAAGAAGAGGGACACCGTTTGCCGCTCAAACCGCAGCAGGAAACGCAATTCGAACAGTAGTAGATCAAGGTATGCAACGAGCAGAAGTCATGATAAAAGGCCCGGGTCTCGGAAGAGATGCGGCATTAAGGGCTATTCGTAGAAGTGGTATACTATTAAGTTTCATACGAGATGTAACTCCTATGCCACATAACGGCTGCAGGTCCCCTAAAAAAAGGCGTGTATAAAAATAAACATTGAAGATATTTCAAGAGAAATAAATAATTCAATGATTTGATCAAATAAAATTACTATGGTTCAAGAGAAAATAATAGTATCTACTCGGCCACTACAGTGGAAGTGTGTGGAATCAAGAGCAGACAGTAAGCGTCTTTATTATGGACGCTTTCTTCTGACTCCACTTATGAGAGGACAAGCTGATACAATAGGCATTGCGATGCGAAGAGCTTTACTTGGAGAAATAGAAGGTACATGTATCACACGCGCAAAATCCGAGAAAATACCACATGAATATTCTACCATAGTGGGTATTCAAGAATCCGTACATGAAATTTTACTGAATTTGAAAGAAATTGTATTGAGAAGCAATCTGTATGGAACCCGTGATGCGTCCATTTGTGTCAAGGGTCCTGGATATGTAACTGCACACGATATCATCTTACCACCTTCCGTGGAAATCGTTGATAAGACACAGCATATAGCTAACTTAACAGAGCCAATTACTTTGTGTATTGAATTACAAATCGAGAGGAATCGCGGATATCGTATAAAAACACCAAATAATTTTCAAAGCGAAAGTTATCCTATAGATGCTGTATTCATGCCTGTTCGAAATGCAAATCATAGTATTCATTCTTATGTGAATGGAAATGAAAAACAAGAAATACTTTTTCTCGAAATATGGACAAATGGGAGTTTAACTCCTAAAGAAGCACTTCATGAGGCCTCCCGAAATTTGATTGATTTATTTATTCCCTTTTTACATGCAGAAGAAGAAAACTTCCATTTAGAAAACAATGAACCCAAAGGATATTTGCCCCTTTTTAATTTTCATGGTAGATTGGCTAAACCAAGGAAAACGAAAAAAGAAATAGCATTGAAATTTATTTTTATTGACCAATCAGAATTGCCCCCCAGGGTATATAATTGCCTCAAAAAGACTAATATCAATACATTATTAGACCTTTTGAATAACAGTCAAGAAGACCTTATGAAAATTAAAGATTTTCGCAGAGAAGATGTAAAACATATAGTGGACATTCTAGAAATATAAAACCTTTTCACATAAATTTTAATTAGTTTTGAATGGTTAACACAATCCATATACACAGACTCGGAATATATCCAAAATTTAACTGACTAAACGTATAAACGTATCTAGGGAAAATTCCCCTTGAGGCGACTATTCCCTAGATACACGCATCGTGATTTTTTTATTTCAAAATTGAATCAATTTAAAAAAGACCTAAAGTTAGGGATTTATCAATAGGTAATGTTGCTCCAATA